GAAAAAATAAATACTGATGAGTTCTGGCTCAACTTGGATTTTCTTATGTCATAAGTAAAACCCAATTGGAGAATCCAATATCAGAATTCGTCATGACTTCGAAGTGCCTAGTCAATAGTTAATGGTTCAAATTGGTCGGTCAACAATACACATTGTTTTGTTTTTCACTCTAAACGTGAAAAAAGCTTTTTAGCATTGTGTATTTTCAGATACAATCAACAGAAAGGGGGATCAAGTCGAATAAAAAATAAGGGGGGTTTTTGGATTAAGTAAAACAGGAGGACAAATAAGAATTCAATAGTCCGTATCTGTATCTGTTTTGGATCATTTGGGCGGCATGGCCGAGTGGTAAGGCGGGGGACTGCAAATCCTTTTTCCCCAGTTCAAATCCGGGTGTCGCCTAATCAACAAAAAACGAAAAATCAGGTCTTCTGTTCTTCTGATAGAACTCGCAAAATTCGTGCCTGGTAGAAAAGAAGAGTAAACAAACGAGACTTTCTTTGATTCTACGCATGGTTTTATATTAAAAAAAAGTCAAGTTAACCCTCGTTCGGATTGGGGATTCAAGGCAATATTCTATGGTCTAGGAGCTATGAACACTCCCGAATTTCCTTCTAAATTTATTTAATTTACGCGTGGCAACAAACTAAAATCAAAAATAAGCTCTATTATTCGTATTCCTACATGGTCCCATTCCCTTGGAATGTTAATTAATCAATCATAGATTTAATCTTTTCCAATTCCAAATCACAGCGGTTTATTGTATTGGTTTTTCAATAGTGTTCGGTCCGAATCTCCTTTGACTCTTCACCATTGATTCCACTATTATTACTGAAAAGAATTCCTTTGTATTTATAGAGATAGGGGACATAATTCACATGGATATAGTAAGTCTTGCTTGGGCTGCTTTAATGGTAGTCTTTACATTTTCTCTTTCACTCGTAGTGTGGGGAAGAAGTGGGCTCTAGAAATGCTACTAATTTAATTGAGTTGACGAATCAAACCATATCAAGTGTTTTAGAGTTTAGAGATCGCCCTCTTTTTCACTATTTATTTCAACTAATCGTACTCTCATGGGTTAATCTATGATCTGAATCATACTCTTTCAATCAAATTCAATCAAAGAGATATGTCAGTCAATCTATGGAATGGACGCTTACGGTTTAGATGAATACTGAGGAAGATCGGAATTTTTTTTGACTATTCAACAAAGAAGTCGTTTTGGGAAGTGTATACGCACTTTCTATGAACAATGATATCGAACTTGTGATTATCGAATGAGAGACTATGAAAGAATAAGACCCTGCCCGGGGCGAGTCGCGTATTGGGAATTTCCCGAATGTTCGAAAGGAGATTGGCCTTTATTGACTTATTTCATATCACGGTTTGGACCTTCTAAATCGTTGAGGTTTCCTCTCCATTATTCTGCTTAGTAAAAGGGTTAGAATGCTAAGATAAGAATTTTGGCTGATCGGACCAAATAGATGTATCAAATTGGGTGGTTTGTCTATTAGATAGATATAGGGAATTAATATACACATATATTATATGAAATATGAAGAGAATCTTAGGATCTATAGAAACTTAATCCTTTCTATTTATTCGACTTGATGGTCTAGACGACCAGATAGATAGTATTGTAGATAGATAGTATTGTAGAACTATTCTTTCTACCATACTATCTATTTCGTAGAATACCGCAGAGTTGCCCATTTGATTTAAGTTAAGACGTGAAATTAAATGGAATACTGTTCATTTAACTTCTAACTTCGTACATTTTTGATAAGAACTCAAAAGGAAAGTTTCATTCAAATTGATTTTCAAATCAATCAATCATTTTGACTGACTGTTTTTACGTAAATGATAAGTAGAAACGCGGTAGGAACTAGAATGAATAGTGCAGTAGCAATAAATGCAAGAATATTTACTTCCATAATAATTTCAGCGGTTTTTTATTTCGCAATAACTCGGGATGTAATCCCCTAGAGATTCGTTTGAAAATTCATTAATATTAATTAATTAATTCTTTATCGATATCGATAGTCTTGAATAGGATAAATAAAAGGAATTACAATATCCTAGCTATCAAATAAATTTGGTCGCGACTTTAACTTTATTTAATAGTATAGCATAGGAAGTTCTTTTATCCATATACCGAATCAAAGTTTTGATTCCGTACCCAATCAATCCAAGATTTATTTATTTTATTTATTTAGTATTGCAATTTCATTTTTCAATACGTTTCCTTTTTTTCTCTAAACTCTAGGCAGTAGTTGAATTTGGGTTTTTTAGTTAGGGTTTAAGTTTAAGCCCTTCAATTCAAACAAAAGAGAAAAATAGCAAAGAAAGAAGAAATCCCGACCCTTTTTGGCTTTGTGAATGAAAGTATGATCCCGGCACCGTCCTGTAACCAAGTTCCTAGAAAGTGAAAAACGAAGTCGTGTATTTAGTGGGTATTCAATCCGTCGGGACTGGCGGGGCTCGAACCCGCAGCTTCCGC